ATTCATATCATAAAAGAATAAAAATGAATAGTTAATATCTAAGCCTAAACTAAGATATAGTTTATTGAATTCCTATGTATGTAGAATTTCTGTGAGCCCGCTTAGCTCAGAGGTTAGAGCATCGCATTTGTAATGCGATGGTCATCGGTTCAATTCCGATAGCCGGCTTTTCTCGATTTTTTTGTATTTGTTCGGTTTTTTATTTATTTTACATGATGAATAATTATTTCAAATTAAAGAACAAACAATAAGGTCGCCCTTCCTTCTTCATATCAATAAAAGGAAAAGAAAGAAAGAGTCTTTTTCCTGATTTGGTGTGCCGAGATTTAACCCTTTCTTTTCCTTTTATTTTACTTACATATTAAAATACAAAAATACAAAATAAAATATATAATACAAGAATGTGTTCGTATACGATATTTATACAATAATAATTCATTTCATTATTTATTGTAATACAATACTTCAGGGGATTTCGCTTCATTTATCATTTAGTTCAGTTTTAATTTCGATTTATTTTGTAAAATGAAAGAAAAATAAAGAAAAAAGAAAGGAGTCTTTATGTCGCGTTACCGAGGGCCTCGTTTCAAAAAAATACGCCGTCTAGGGGCTTTGCCTGGATTAACTAATAAAAGGCCTAGAGCCGGAACTGATCTTAGAAACCAATCGCGTTCCGGGAAAAGATCTCAATATCGTATTCGTCTAGAAGAAAAACAAAAATTGCGTTTTCATTATGGTATTACAGAACGACAATTACTTAAATACGTGCGTATCGCCAGAAAAGCCAAAGGGTCAACAGGTCAGGTTTTACTACAATTACTTGAAATGCGTTTGGATAACATCCTTTTTCGATTGGGTATGGCTCCGACTATTCCGGCAGCCCGCCAATTAGTTAACCATAGACATATTTTAGTTAATGGTCGTATAGTAGATATACCAAGTTATCGTTGCAAACCCCAAGATACTATTATGGCGAGGGATGAACAAAAATCCAGAACTCTAATTCAAAATTATCTTGATTCATCTCCCCCTGAGGAATTGCCCAAACATTTGACTCTTCACCCATTCCCATATAAAGGATTAGTCAATCAAATAATAGATAGTAAGTGGGTCGGTTTAAAAATAAATGAATTGCTAGTGGTAGAATATTATTCCCGTCAGACTTAACCCTAAAAAAAAAGAAAAAAACAAAGAGTTCGGACAATTTGGCCCCTTTCTTTTGCCAAAGTAAATTGACTTAAAGTCAGGGGTTTGATCCGGATTTTTTCCGACTCATATATCCTACCCCGTCCCGGATTTTTCCTATTCATGTATCATAGACCGGCAGAAAGATTTTCATTCCTTGTCCATACTTTACTTTCCAGTATTTTACGTACCGCAGCAATTAAAAATGAAAAAAATATATATTAAAATTTTAAATATATATTAAAATCCAAATAAAAGAAGGACCTAACTGTTATGTTCTACTAATGGTATTTATTTCTTGTTGTTTGATTTGTTACAGTTAGGAATGTTGGCAAATTAGGCGAAAGTACGGAAAGAGAGGGATTCGAACCCTCGGTAAACAAAAGCCTACATAGCAGTTCCAATGCTACGCCTTCAACCACTCGGCCATCTCTCCTACACAATGATTATGACTCAGAAACCGAAGAAATAGCGAGACATTACTATATTAATATATATATATTAATACTTTCTATTTTTGTTTCGATAGGTATGCCTAGCCTAAATAGACCGGATTCAATCAATGAATTTGAACGAATCAACCGATTGATGGGTTTATGTTTTTTAGACCATGTATGATTAATGAATACTCTTCACCCAAGGTTCTATTTAGATTTAGACTACAATTCCATAAAAATTAGAAAATTACTTTCTAGTTTGAAAGTTCTCACCAACAAATCCTTTATCTCATCGATCTATTACAAATTCATGAATCATCCGGGGATATTTCTATTTGATTGTAGAGTGTATACTCGCTATGGACACAACAAAAATAAACAGTTATTCTGTTTATTTCCCTCATAGAATGATTATTCGATTCTTTTTCCTTTACTCTTTAGATCATAATTCAATCAAAATTTTTTTGACCTAATCGAAAAATTCCTTGATTCTTACGCTTTGATGAAATTGGAATAGTTCCTATACTAGGACATTTGTTTTGTATGAATTCGAATAGAATTCAACTATTTAATTTCTTATTGATTCTTGTTATTGATTCTTGTTATTGATTCTTGAAAAAGGAGCAATTTGAGTATTTGGAATAATTGGAATAAAAAAATAGAAAATAAAAAAATATAAGTAGTAGTAGTAGCAGAGGGTTCGTTAAATTTATTTTGTTTGGAAATGAATCTGTTTTTATGTTATTTCGTACTGTACAAATCCTTTGTTTGTGGAATCATTTTCCCCCAAAGGGTAATGATAAGAATTATAGAATGGATTGATACCTATGCCTAGATCGCGGATAAATGGAAATTTTATTGATAAGACCTTTTCAATTGTGGCCAATATCTTATTACGAATAATTCCGACAACTTCAGGAGAAAAAGAGGCATTTACTTATTACAGAGATGGTGTGATTTGATTCTTTTTTTTTTTTATTTAATTAAAAATTAAATTTTACTGCTTCTAGTTTTACGAGAAAGGCACACGATTCGAGATAGAAAGAAAAAAAATTCTTATTCTATATTATTGAAATAAACCTACGCTTGTTGAAGGTGAAGTTTAGAAATAGAACAATTCCTTCTGTCGTGTATCCCCGATTGATGCAGCCTCAAATACTATGCTTCAGTTATAGATTTTAGTATTGAGCGAAAGGTTACACCTATGTGTTCTGTATTACAGGTCAATCCTACTTCCTAGTAATATAGTATCAATAGGTGGCATAGGGGACGAAGCACTACACCTAGCAATCGACAACACGAAAGCTTTGTTAAAAATTAACTACCTACTCCCTTTTCTTATCTGGATTGGGACTAACAAAAATGGTTGGGACAACAAACATCCATCTCGTTCGTACTTTGGATACCCATATAACCATCGAAGACTGTTGAAGTGACTATTTCCTGGAAATTAGGAGGCGTTGAGGACAAAGGAATTGCTGGAGTTATTCTTTCTATTTAGTATCAAGACGTTTGATGTTAGTAAAAGAAAGCTCTTTCGCAAGAAGGTTGGCTAGAGATTTTTTGTAAAAACACTAGCCCCGCTCAGTTCATAATGAAAATATTTCACCCCTTTTTTGATTCCATGTATTTTTTATTCTCATTATGCATATTAAAGGAGGAGCCGTATGAGATGAAAATTTCACGTACGGTTCTGGAACGGAGATTCTTTGAATCGAATGACGACCGTAACGGATGTCAGCTCAATCCGAAGGAAATTATGCGGAAGCTTTACAGAATTATTATGAAGCTATGCGACTAGAAATCGATCCCTATGATCGAAGTTATATACTCTATAATATAGGCCTTATCCACACAAGTAATGGAGAACATACTAAAGCTTTAGAATATTATTTTAGGGCACTAGAACGAAACCCATTTTTACCTCAAGCTTTTAATAATATGGCAGTGATCTGTCATTACGTGCGACTATCTCGACTATAGAAAGAAAAAGGAAGACCAAATCTGCTAGTAAATACTAAAATAAAATAGGCTCGCTACATATCCATCGTCCAAAACGACGATTTTTATGAGCTGTAGCAAAGAAAGAAACTTCATAGAAATCAAAATATGAAGAAATAAGATATGCCTAGATACCTTTTTTCAATGTCTATGGATAAAAAAATCGAGAATTGATAGAGAGGAAGCACCGTAAAGATCTATTAACAAGGTTTTGGGCCAATACATTAATAAAAGAACTGCTTACTTATGCCTATATATAAGATAGATAAAAGTTAGGAATTAACTTATGTAATAGAGTCAATCCACTAAGGTATTGAGCGGCGGTGTAGGATCAGATCCCAAAGATAGTAAGTCTTTTCTTTCTTACTTATGGAAAGCCTTTTTCAAAGATTCTATATAAGTTTAGTTTAGATATGAAAAAAATTTCGATATGAAACCGAGATAGTTACCTTGCGGAAAATACTAACGATAGGAGTAAATACCTATGTATGCTTTATTTTTCCGCAAGGTGGGAGAAAAGATAAAACTGATTATTAATAAAAATGAAAGTTTGAAACTCATGCGATTAACCTCTTTTGGTTACTCCGAACAGTGGGATAGATCTCTAAGAAATCTCATTCCGTTTTTCCGTTTGATAGGTAAAAAAAAAGGACACCAAAAGAATTGACTGCGGAGCCGTATGAGGTAGGAAACTCTCAAGTACGGTTCTAAGGAAAGGAATTGACCCACCTATTCCGACCGGGGAGAACAGGCCATTCAACAGGGCGATTCTGAAATTGCGGAGGCTTGGTTCGATCAAGCCGCTGAGTATTGGAAACAGGCGATAACGCTTACTCCTGGAAATTATATTGAAGCACAAAATTGGTTGAGGATCACGGGTCGTTTCGAATAAAATAATACAAGTTTTTAGTATTTCGAATTTTTTATTTGTTAGAATTAATCTTGGTCCATTAGGTAAATAAAATGAAATCATTCTTTTGAGAAGAACCAATCAAAGAATTTCATTATATCCCTTCTCAGATCGTTCTAGTTTGTTTCGTAGGGGTAAAGAATACACAGATACAGTACAGAATCTATTTTTTTCTTTTCTTATTAAAACAAAGAAATTCCTATTTCAAATATAAAAATTCTATTCGAATACTAAAATTTTTAATAATTTCGAAATATTTAATTGATAAATATTTCGAAATGAAAAATGAATAATATAAAGAAATTTATATATTTCTATTTATAATATATATTAAAATAGAAAATTTAGAATATTAATATATATATAATTAATTATAATATTAATATATAATTAATAAATAATAGGTATAAAAAAAACAGAAATATTCTATATTCTTCGAAAAAAAAATATTCTAAAAACTCTTCGAA